CGTGGTCTAAGTAAATAAAAATAAATCTGCTTATACAATTTAATCTATATCGAATTTAAATATCAGAATAGCTGATATAGTCATCATTCAATGGGTCAGGTCCACTTACTTTTTCTTTATTTAGAATTTGATAGTGGGTGTTATAAGAACATTGGAGAAATAAGAACACCTTGGTTTGTCGATTAATAATAGGAATTGTATATATAGAGTATTATAGAATATTTCTGTTATGTCCCAGGACAAAAAATTTGTGAATAATGAGACATGAGGAGGACTACTATGTCACTACAGGTGGACTACTCCTAATACGTGCAATTATTCATTTTGCTAATCAATAAATGTTCAACTTCCTAACTCAAAGTCAGAATAATAAGAATTCGTTATAATGGTGGTTATCCTTTTCTTTTTAGAAAAAATAATAGAGATATTTTCCGCTGAAAAACGAAGGCTAAAACTTGAGTTTAGTGGAAAAAAAAGCCCTTTATCAGATTTGAACCGATGACTTACGCCTTACCATGGCGTTACTCTACCACTGAGTTAAAAGGGCCGTTTTATTCAATTCATGAATTAGCCATTTTTTTTTTTCATTATGAGTCTACTGCATATATGTATATATGTACTATATGTACATAATATATACGTATATGCATAGGAGTTCACTCAGGAACAATAAATTGGATTTACTCCAAAATAAGATTATTATTTTGAATTTTTGAAAAAAATTCTAAAAAATCATAACATAAAAGAAAGTAGGAAAGATTTTTTGGATCTAGTCATACCATTAGACTATATTGACAATTCCAAAAAACTGCTCATACTATTATCATAGTATGATGATGGTCGGGCGTATATGCCCCTATCGTCTAGTGGTTCAGGACATCTCTCTTTCAAGGAGGCAGCGGGGATTCGACTTCCCCTGGGGGTAGGGTACTATGAAAGGAAGTTGATCATAGATTATCGATAAGCCTAGAATGAATTCTTCCTGGGTCGATGCCCGAGTGGTTAATGGGGACGGACTGTAAATTCGTTGGCAATATGTCTACGCTGGTTCAAATCCAGCTCGGCCCAATAATTCACCGCTCCATGAATATGATATAACCAATTTGTCTTCCATAAATGGAAATGCCTAATCCGTAGAAATAAAGAGAAAGAATCAATTTTTTTTCTCTATCCCTATTTTTCTCTTTCTGATCTTTCTAAGGATCTAATTCATGATACTTTACTTAATTAAGTAAAGTATCATGAAAAGCAAACAAAAAAGTTTAGTTCTTTTTTCTGATTGATTATCCACTTTTGGCCGTAAAATAATTATTGGTTACTAGTAATCTGTGTCACTCTCACTATAGCCCATATTATATGTGGATATGATATCAGTATATCATTCCTGTCTTTCTTACAATACGACGACTAGGACTAGAATGTTCTTATGATTACATTAAGAATATGTAAGATTAAGAATATGTATGCCATACACTTCGCTGGGATTGTAGTTCAATTGGTCAGAGCACCGCCCTGTCAAGGCGGAAGCTGCGGGTTCGAGCCCCGTCAGTCCCGAACTAGGATCCGGTGAATTTATCAATTTATCTCTCTCTTTTCACGGAAAAGGGGGACAGGAAGCAAGATCTAATCCCCAGTGGGGATCCTTATTTCTTTTGTTTTTTATTTCGCATTTATCATCACACAAATATGGATACGGGAATTTCAAATCTTTCCACTACTCCCGATTGATAAAGGAGAGACATATCATATGTACATTAGTACAATTGGTGGTATTACTATATTCAGTATTTTTAGAGATACCATCCTCGTCTTACTTTCTTTTTCGATTGTTCTTGATCGGAGTAGAGTGATCCTATTTTACCGGGAGTACATACAAAAATGGTATTCGTTTATTGTACGATGGACAATGAACTTAACATAATTACCCCGACAGAGTACTTTTCAGGTTAAACCACACCTTTTCTAGTTCTGACTTTGTTTGTGTATCCTCAATGACTAATTGTAAACAATCTATCTCATTCTCATTCAAATTGCAGACATCATTTTTGATGTATGCATTCCAGTACAAATAAATACAAGAAAGAGGATACTAATAAAATAAAAGAAAAGACCGAGCAAGGACCCTTTTCAGTAAATTTGTTGGAATATTTGATCTTTTTTATTTAATCCCTTTTTTTCCATCTCACCTCGTTTGGGTCTGTGTGTGACCCATAGAATACCGGTCATATAATACCTCATAATTGTAAGTATAATACACAGGAAGGAGAGTTGTATAAGATAAGGAAGACAGTAGGTTATAGAAAAGAAAAAGTGGAAGAGGATGAAAAATCCAATGGGATTCCTGATCCAATAAAAAATCCCATTTCGTAATTAGTATGGATAAAGGATCTTCCCATGTTATACTATTCAATTCTCGACGATGAATCGATTTGATAGATCAGATATTGTTATTCATAATATTGATCCTATTCAGTATCATCAGGATCAATTCATCCCAATGAATTTACAGGAGTTAAATTTCTCATCTCTATGGGATTACATCCCGAGTTATTGCGAAGAAAAAAATAAATAAATAATGAAATTATGGAAGTCAATATTCTCGCATTTATTGCTACTGCACTGTTCATTCTAGTTCCTACTGCTTTTTTACTTATTATCTACGTAAAAACAGTCAGTCAAAATGATTAATTTGAATCTGAATTATTAGTTCTTATCAATCCTTTTTTCAATGATTGAAGAAATGAAAGAAAGGGATTAAAAGAAAATTCCAAGTCTTAAATGAAATGATCTGGTTGGAATCATAAAGTGTGGTAGAAAGGACTATATATAGTCCTTTCTACCACACTTTAGAGTATTTTATATTATCTAATATTGTATACAATGATATTATCATATAAAGTTGTATTGTATACAGATATAGACTTTATCTAAATGGAGGGTTTATATAGATCAATTTACAATATGTATGTATATGATGTATTAGATGTACATCTAATCTAAATAGTAGACTAGTACATCGAAATAGCAGTCTAATTCTATTTCTTTTTTTCGCTACATCCACTCGATTTCGATCAACCCAAAATAATCGAAGGCCAATTCTTCTAATTCCTAGGTTTCTTATAATTTTATATATAGGTTCCGGGATCCATCAAAAGAATCAATAGAGGAAGAATAGTATATTCCTATACTATAGCAAAAGAAAACAAAACCAAGGAATTTTTTTGATTTCCCATCCCAAGAAGTCATTGATTGAGCCATTAACAGATCATTTACGAAGTTCTATGGTAACTTCTTCAGATTTTGAAAGGAAGTAGATTAGTAAAGGGGACTCGGACCATTTTTCATGCTTAAACATGACATGAGTCAAAAAAGCATAAAAAAATCTCTAGGAGTCTAAAATGTTAAATGTATGATATGTGGTGGATCACTCAGCGGAAGAAAGATCTAATTTTATTATGTGTAGAACCTCTTTGGACAACCACTAGTCACTTCCAGTAGAAAGTAAGTATCGTCGTAATCTAATAGCAGAACGATTTGTTCTTAGAACAGTGAAAGTAAAGAAAGAGAGAAACAAATAAAGAAAAAACTAGGGATTGGTTTTTTCTCGTTGTAATATCCATAATTCTGGTAAGAACAGGTTTATCCAAACAGAATATTTAGGAGGAATTCGGTTGGAAAAAATTTCCTATCATGCGTAGATTTGAGTTTTGAAATACAACTAAACTATAGGAATCATTCGTTGTTTGATCGAATGGTTATTATTCATTATTGTCTTTCCAGTATAATTTTGAAAGAGAGACAAGCTTTTTAAAAATAGAGACAAGCTTTTTAAAAATAAAGCTTCGAAAAACGATCAATGCAAAATGATCAATTAAACAATTGATACAATTCGATTACTCAATCGATTACTCAATCGATTACTCAATCGATTACTCAATCAATTATTAATATACCTAGAGTCCACTCCTTCCCCATACTACGAGTGAAAGGGAAAATGTAAAGACTACCATTAAAGCAGCCCAAGCGAGACTTACTATATCCATGTGAATTATATCTCCTATTTCTATGAAGGAATTATTCCATTATTGATCAATAATCATAGTAGAATCAATGGCGCAGAGTCAAAATAGGATTCTGACTTAAGGCTATTGATGAACCAATTCAATGAATCCACTCGTAACAGATTCTTTATAGGATTTCTGGTAGAATTGGGAAGTATTAAGTAAAAATATGATACACACACCTTTTCCTTGCAAATTGCAAAGTAATGCTCCTAATGGAACATGTGGGAATAGTAAGACCTATTGTTTGTTTTGTTACCTTTCTTTCATAAGCAAAAATAAAAAAAAAAATATACCATCAAGATAGATAACTATCTATTGGATACCTACATTTCCTATTTGATCTAAGCCTTACTGTCTTTCTTTCTGTGAAAGAATGGGGAGACATCACTACCATTATTACATACATTTTTTTTGTAATCTCCTTACACGACCAAAGAAATCTTTTTTTTTTTTTTTTTTTTTTTACTTTGACTCTGTTATTCTATAAGATAAGAGCCGACCAACCATCCTGATTGAATGTTTGAGTACTCGGAGTCTCTCGTAAGTATGGATACAAAGTATCTTCAGTCCTTTCCACAACTCCTAAATTGATTTCCCATCAGTCTATCCAATCTAATTCCAGACAGAGTCAGTAGACCCTACGTTAGTGTAGGTAGTGTAAGATAATTAGGAAGTCTTGATAGTCTTTCGTATAATCTTTTCTTCAATCCTAGGAGCAAAAATGGAATGTCCTTTAGGAACCTTTGGATACCAAGATTTCTGACCTCTTACTTTCGTAGTTCTGGAATTAATAAGTAAGCCTTACCTCATCCCTATTGGTATATCTGTTTGGGCCGCTACCCAGAACCCAAACAGAACCCGATTTTGAGAAAACAACTTACAGTCTTTTATAGAACTATGTATTCTATAAATCAAGTATCGACAAGCTCCGTCCTT